GAATTATATGTAATGATCAATAAATTAAGTTGAATTCTATATCTACACATACCAAAAACATAGAAAAATCCGAATACCAATCTAATCGATTCTATAGATATTTGGGCTAGAGTTGACAAACAAACAAAACCAGCAATATACTTTATTAGTATCGCATAGAAATCTAAATGGGGCGTGGCCAAGTGGTAAGGCAACGGGTTTTGGTCCCGCTATTCGGAGGTTCGAATCCTTCCGTCCCAGAACATATATATTCTCTGACAATATAGATTGCTTTTTTAACAATGTTCTGTTTAAAATCGAAATGTTAGCTGGAATGTGATTGTTGTTTCTGATTTTTTTCTTCGATGAATCGTTTTTTTTTTTTTCAAAAACTGAATCGAGATACGAAAGAATCCATATTCCCTATCTCATATTCTCTACCCCCTAAATTAGCCTAATTAGATTCAATTTTCTTTTTTGTAGATTTCTTGACTTTTCGCCAAGAGGGGGTTTTTGGTACTAATTCAATTCACTAAGTCTCTTAATTCTTAATCAATGAGGTAGGCTAAAATAGAAAAAAAGGGGCAAAAACTGGACTTAATCTGGGCTTGTTTGGCTTTGTGCCCAGACAGCTCGCATTTCGTAAAAATAAAAAAGACTAGGACATCCCCTTCTTTTGATTTATGCTGCATCAGTCCCATAGAATGGGGTAGATAGGAGTTAATCAGTGATGGGAAGGCGTTCATTTCAATATCTATAAACAGTGACAATTGCTCAGTCTATTTGATCGAATTGATAGATACGAAACCCTCCCCATTCTTTGGATTTTATCAATCAGATGAAAAAAAAAAAGACTTATCTTTTTTCCTAAGATGATCAAAAGTTATTTTTAACTATCAAATTTTCTTGGAATAATGATGTCGAGAGGGGAACTTTCGAAATTGATTCGAAATTTCGAAAGAGAAATAGTTTAAATCATTCCTTAGAAGCTGAATCTTTCTCTCCTATTAAGTCACGTGAAGATGCAGAATCAAAAAGAATTCGTTTATTCGTCTTATTTTATTTATATAAATAAATTATTTATTATATATATTTATTAATTAATATTATAATGTTAGACAATTTAATATTAGCGATGGGGTCTTACTAAGACTTCTTCAGAAAAATATTTATCCACCTATATCTATAGTATTATTTATATCTATAGACTATAGATATAGAAGATATAGAAAATACTTTAGATTATGGTGTTTATACATCAGCCCAACCAATGACTATTCATGATTCCATAATTGAATCAATTCCATACCGGTTCTTAGAGGAATGTTATGGTAAAACTTCGTTTGAAACGATGTGGTAGAAAGCAACGTGCGACTTGAAGGACACGATCCGTTGTGGATTTGTACATCCACCATTTTTTGTAGGAATGAAGGTGCTCTTAGCTCGACATCATGGGTTCTGTTTCACTAGAACCCCTCGTTTTTTGTTGTCTTGGAATGTAAATAGTCCATGATGGAGCTCGAGTAGAAAGTATTAATTTATTTCTCGGGGCAAGGGTCTAGGGTTAATGCCAATCAATAAAAAAATTGAAACAACTTCGTAAATATATCTTAGGTATGGAAATCGAAAGAATCCAATTCGAGCAAGTTTAAAATGAAAAAATTTATTGGAATTGATCAAACTTTTTCGATCCAAAGTGTTTCACGAGGGAATCCATCATCTTGTAGGATTCTTTCATAAAAATCGCAAAAAGGGTATGTTGCTGCCATTTTGAAAGGATTAAAAAGCACCGAAGTAATGTCTAAACCCAATGATTTAAAATAAAACAAAGATAAAGGATCCCAGAACAAGGAAACACCCTTTTAATTGTCTTAATAACTGGATCAGACTGAAGAATCCGATTTTAAACGAGACAAACAAAAAAGGAGGAAAGACCGCTCAATAAATGAAAGTGCCGAAAGATTTTCCTTTGAACTGTTTGAAAGTTATCCAACTTGAGTTATGAGAGTATGAATGGTTTCTTTTTCATTTTAAGGAAGAACGAAGAAAAAAAGACTTAGATCTTTAATTGCTTTGATCATTTTATGGATCCAGTTGTCATTTCTTAGATAGAATTCCATACAGAGACAAAACTTCGAATCAATCATTTTTCTCGAGCCGTACGAGGAGAAAGCTTCCTATACGTTTCTAGGGGGGGTGTTGTTCATCTACATCTATCCCAATGAGCCGTCTATCGAATCGTTGCAATTGATGTTCGATCCCGAAGAGAAGGAAAAGATCTTCAGAAAGTGGGTTTTTATGATCCGATAAAGAATCAAACTTATTTAAATGTTCCTGCTATTTTATATTTCCTTGAAAAAGGGGCTCAACCTACAGAAACTGTTCAGGATATTTTAAAGAAGGCAGAGGTTTTTAAGGAACTTCGTCTTAATCAACCGAAATTCAATTAAGGAAATAAATTAAGGAAATACAAAAAAGGGGGTAGTGATTTGTATATAACTTTGTATGACTTTTCTCTTCT